CAAGGTTTCCCCTAGCCGCAACTTGAATTGCCTGTCTTGTAGCGGCCTTTCATATGAATCGTGGAATTCTGTTTTCACTTCCTTCATCTTTCTTTGGTTGGGGTACGCCCTATCACTCTGATTCCAGTCCGCTTGCTGATCGAGAGTCGGGTAAACCGTCAACTGTTGTTGCTCCACCTTCTGGACACCCGAAACCGTTAGTGGCAAGGCAGCGTAGTCACTGCAATTCTTTCAGAACCTTCTTTCTCCATATCTTAAGCACTAAGGGCCTGTTTTGTTTCTTACAGAATATGGGTATGTCCCACGAATGCTGGTTCCCGTGTATCGGGTCTACCCGCGGTGATAATAGGGGTTGGCTGGCCCCTCTTCTCCTGCGGACCCTTCCTGTTTCGCGCCCAAATGGAGGGTCGGCTTGCTCTTTTTGGGTAATAATCTTTCTTACCTTCCCTTCGCCCCTTGGCTACGAAACTAGGCTGTGATCCGCATCGAGAAAGAAATTTATTCATGCATCTCGGGATAACTCTTTTCGTTTTTTTATTCCATCTCGCTTAACTGACTACGATATGACTTTGCTTCGCACCTTACTCTATCACTTAGCCTTAGTGGGCCTAGCTGACCGGCACGGCACGGAAAGGAATGGAATTTCTTTAAGCTTCACTCCGCTATCAGACTAGTTGCGAAGCGTTGGGATAACTAAAGTGGAATATGCCTCAACTAGTTGCCCAGGATGAGGCCATTGCAGCCACTAGCACGGCCAAGTCACCAACCTATGGCTCCGGGGAAGCCGGCAGGGAGGAAGGATGATAATCCAACCAAAGGAATTAGCCACTCGTTCTATCAATAGGCGCCGTGGGCCTATGAGCTTCTGGGCCTGTACGATTTCCTGTCCTCAACAGTTCAAAACGCTTGACACTGAGAGCTTTGGTGAATATTTTGCCTTTTGGTTATGGAGTCTTTCCTTCCTTCCAAGCCGCTTTCAAAGCAGTAGGCAGTCTCTTCTTTCTTCTTATACGGTAGCCAGTCTTTTTTAGAATGGTTGAATAGAGCCTCCCTTCTGTCTCCCAGTCTGTCTTATAAGAAGATAGTAGTAAGTCAGTTGTAGGTTTACGAATGGCTTCTTTGAGACTTTCTTCTCTTTGCTAGAATCGCTTCTTCTCTTTGAAAGAATGCGCTGTGATCTTTTCAAGTTCATCCTAGCTATCATCTCAATCATTCTTCATTCACTTCGAGCCCTCGGGTAGTTTTCTCATCCAGGAGAGTAGTCTTAGAGGCGGTCTCCTCCCTGTCCTTCTTAGATGGTATCCTCTCTGTCCTTCCCCTTTCCCGGACTCGAGAACCCCTGAAGCGCACTGGAAGCATCTCAAGGAAAAGAGAGAAGTCAAATATCGTAGGCTTTAGATAAGATTCCCTAGTAGATAGCTAAGCTAAGAGAGTGCTCCGGAAGAGCTAATATTAAAAATTCTTTCCCTTTCTTTCACCGAGGAGGCTAACTAGATAGATGGTGGGTCTAAGGAAGAGAAGAATATGAGCTATATTTTCATCCCCTTTCAGTCCCTTTCCTTATCCTTAGAACAGTAGGGTTTGAAGCTGGCAAAGTCAATCAATCCAGCAGTCAAAGGGGCAAGTGCAGTCACTCAACCAACGCCTTTCAAGCAATATCTTAAGTAGGGGTAGGGCTCTTAGGCAGCAATAGAAATGACTCTGACAACCTGTCTCAATCTTTACCTCTCCAGGATCAAGAAAGACCTCTTCTTCTAATTAAGATGTTTTATCTCTGGGGAGTTTTCAAGCCAATCTATAAGTCTCTTTCCTTTAAAGCCTTGAAGTTCAAATTGTACTTTCAAGTGAAGCAAGTATAATTTCTAGTCAAGCATCAGAGTCAGGGTCAGCCCTGTCAGCCAAGATGGATGTCTTTCTTTCTCCTAGAGAATATGCTTTCCCCATATCTTTTTTAGTGTGTGTGTCTCTAGTAGCTGGCCTAGTGGCTATCCTCTTTCCTGCAGTCCTAAGCTCAGTCCCTGTCCTTATGTATGGGCTTCTAATCTAAGGTACCTCCGTCCCTGGAGATATGAGTTTACAAGTGTTGGATTCTGAAACAATAGCATTCTATACTTCTCTGTCTATCGCTCTCACTATTATCTTAATCTGAATGTCTAGGAGCAGGAATTGAATTGTGCTTTCAATAGGCTCAATGTCTGGTCTAACTGATGTTCCCAAACACTTCAGCAAGAGACATCATTTTTTTATCTTCTTCTTTCTTGTTGATGTAGCAGAGTATCTAAAGGGGTATCTAATTGGAATGCTAAGGTCAGGCCTTGTGTAACCCTATCCTAATCCCAGTCCAGCGGTCTCTGTCCCTTAGGCAAGCGCAGGAAGCACTCTTTCAAATGGGAAAGAAAGATGGAGTGTACTATCACCTGGACTAAGGTTATCCTATTTCCTTTGCAGATTAAGCAGGCACTTTTTTCTTTTCACTTGAAGGATAAGTTTTTCAACACCCCACCTACTTACTTTTCCAGCCAGAAAGGGGACTAGTCTCTTAGTTAGCCAGTCAAGGTGTCAAACGAGCAAAGCAAGGGCTAGGTCAAGGTCAAAGAGAAAAAGGGTAAAGGGTTCTTTCTCGTAAAGCACTCTTGCTATCATTCCTCGCCTTACTACCAAGCGTAATAGCTAAAGAGCTAAGAGTGCTAGTGTGATTCCGTATAACAAGAGTGTCATTCCGTCTAGCGATAGTGGGCCAGTAGTACCCGTATGTATCTATTGTACCAGTAGTTGCGATTTTCATTCATAATTTAATCGAGTATATCCTATGCATTTCCAGTTCTTTTCTTTCTCCCTTTACGCGAGTTGAAGTTTAAGTTGAAGATTTCCTTCCCTTCCTGCTGAACTCTCTCTTAGTTCCCCGCCAGCTAATGCTAAAAGGCAGTCCTAATCTACTTCTTTTTCTCTTCCAGCTAGTTCCGGTTCTCTTGATTGAAGATGGGTTGATATGGGTTCATGCGAGCTCCTAGTCATTTCAAGGTACCTTGGATGGGGTCAGAGCTAACAGCTATGGAATTCCCGGGGCTGGTAGCAGTCTCAATTCTCGTATGCTTAACACGTGGTGGAGCTAAGGATTTCATACCTTCTTTCTTTTCTATGTTTCTTCTCGCCGACCAAGGCGAGGCGCTCTTAAGCCGTTTCAAACACGGAAGGGAAGGGGCCATCTACTACTAAATCATACCTTTCGGACGTTGCCACCGCTCAATCCACCCCTGCAGAAAGTTGGTATTCAAGAGACGGAAACTATGTCAAGAAGGTGGAACTAGGAATAAGAATAGGGATCCACGTCGAGCCCGGACGAGCAGCATCAATTGAATCGGCAGACACAAAGACGAAGACAGAGACGAGCTAACATGTAAGGTAGTGGAATGGAAAAGGATGGTAGCCCACCCAGGACAGCACATAGAGTAAGGTTGGCTCTATGCGAGAGAGGAAAACCGCATGGACACGGCTCCTTTTGGATAGATCGTCAAGCAATTTACCCATATAGCTATTATCGCGAGGGTGAAATACAATCCATTACATCTGGATTGAAACTTGAGAACCTCGAGAACCAAAGATATAAACTGAAAGATAGAAGCTATCTAACAATTTGAATATGAATAGGAACAGCCTTCAGAGAGAAGAGACAAGGCCAGGCCGAAACGAGATTGCCATTCCTCGATTAGGGCTCGGGCAAATGGGGTCACCCTGGAAGGGGAAAGTCTTACCTTTTGGAAACATAAGGCGCATCAGAAAGGAATGGAATCCGGATATCTTGAGATAGCCAGATTCATGAGCGGAGGACTAAGTCAAAGTTAAAGTCGGTGCCATTGTTAGTGCCAATACAAAAGAATAGTGAACACCAAGTGAAGAGCCACCCTCCGGAACTTGAGAAGGGGGACGAACTGCTTTGATTGGATCCGATCTGGTAGACAGAGACGAAGACAAGGATGAATAATCTGAAGAAGGCTATGCCGAATCCGAGGGAAACTGTGAAGAAGAAGACTACGAAGAAGGAAACCGATGCCTAGGCCAAGGCTGGTACCTAATTTTAAGTTGAATCTAAAGCTGAAGTTAGGGCTGGAGCCTGAGTTGGTGTTGATGTCCTAGAGTAGCGAAACTACAAGTGAAGGGGCGCTATCCGGAACCCTTAAGGTCGGGGACAATCTGCTTCGATTGGGCCTTGCAGGCAGACAGGCTAACTTGTGGAGACGAAATGGAATCCTATATAAGTGAGAATGGCGAGTCCCGAGGGTCTGCAAGAGGCTGAGCTAACAAGCTGGCTGAATATATCATGGGATGCCCGATTTGCGATTGAGCTAGCCGATAACTAGCTGATAAGTAGGATGATCTCTCAGGTCTGGCATGAGCCACTCCATTCCTACTTCCACTCAACAAAAAATATAGGATTCTTGGGCCCTACCTCCAGAGTGGGATATGGAGGAGTGCGTACGGCTATTTCGGACCAAAGGGGGCCAAGGCCAATAAATAATAAGTAAGAGAAGTAATAAAGGGGAGCCACACCCGGGCTATGAGCTATTGAGTCCTTTTCTTGCCGCAAGGGTTGAGTTCGCTAGCCATTTTCAATCCGATCTTCCCTTCGCATGGCAGAAGAGCGCGGCTCGAGACTACTCTAACAATTGAAAATGAAAGGCAAGCTGGAATTGAACCCACTAATGGGCCAGCGCTTGGCGTTTACTCTAGCCCGTCTTTATAGGATAGACCTCTTTATTCAGTTGTCTTTCCCCTTACCTTATCAGTAGATCGGTTGAGGCCCGACCCTTGGGGTTTCCGACCTTGATGCCATAGTTTGGAGGGGGCTGAGCAGTGGGTTGGAAAGAAAGAGTTGTAGAAAGAGAGGAATCGAGATAAAGTGCACTTTCCCTTGATGTCAGTCTATTCCAACAAAGCACACAATAAGTGAGATGAGCCTGCCAGCTCAGCCTTGGCCCTATGCCTTTTGGCCAGCTCGTCTGGACTTGGCTTTGACCGGTCTGCCCGCAAGGATTCGGCGCCTCTCTTTCTTGATGGAGCAGTTTTGTCATGATTTTGCAGCTTACTAACTTAGCATTCATGCGGCAGAATGCCTTGTAACTTTGTACTCCAATTCCGAATCTCATTGTCATTTTATCAAAGTTCCAGACAATGTCTCCCAATGTTCTTAGCCAAGCCGCTCCCAGCAAAGCTTCACACCCAGTCACTGGTAATATGTAAAAAGCCGTCTCCCACTGATAGTTCTGCAGACTCATTGTTAAGCTAGGTGTGTGACCCCTAGTTTTCATTCTTGCCCCATTAGCAACTGAAACATTCAAAGGGTTAGTGTTATTCAATTCGCATTGGGACTGCTTAATCAACTTGGGATGGATGAAGGCGTGTGGCTTGGAAGATCAATCAATTATGATTAGGGAAGGTCGAAAGCGGAAGGAAGTATAAAAGAAATAAGATCGTGCTTCGTCTTCGTTTACTACACCGGCAATAGGATCGTCTCGTCGAGTATGAAATGAATAGTAGCAACCAACGGTGTGAAAGCGTCCGTTAACTAATAGGTATAGGTAGGTGTAATATGTTATAGCTGGCAGCTCCGGAGCTGTAGCAAAAGGCTTATTGCTTATCAAATAAAGTGATTGAACTATCTTACTTGGGGGTAGAAAGAGGCGACTTACGACACCTCTGTTAAGGGAGAAACTTTCCTATGTAGATGTTGCACATCAGAAGAATCCGAGCGCTTGCTAGTAGTTTAATTGGCACGTTTTAGACATCAGAACAAGAAATCTCGTGATTGATGGTTGGTCTTTCTCTCGATAAAAGGCAATGCATAGACTGTGGTACTAGTCAAGCATGAAAAATGCAATCGTTATAAAGTGGCTCTGAACGATTCAGATTGTGTTGACCGTATAAGGAATCATAAAGTAAAGAAAGAAGACTAAGCTAGTCCGCTTGTGTATGTTTATGTCAGTCCCTTGATCTATCATGAATCGCGAATGAAGATGTACCCCGGTAATTGAAGAGCCGCCCTTCTCTTTTTTTTAGTTCCGACAGCTCTAGAAGAGGGGCTTGGGTTTAATTCGAGGTAGTTGGTAGTTGTGACAAATCTAGATTGAGCCTCTGTTCCTTTTTGGTGTCTCAAAATGGCATACATAAAGGTGTCTGTCATGGCTAAACAGAAAAAGGAGAGAGAGTGCTTCTATCATCACATCATTAGCAAGAAATGGGCGTTGGAACAAGTCTTCCTTGAATTCTCAGTTAGAGCATCCTCCTTTTCTGCAACAGCGAGAAAGCGGGTGAATTCGCCTTGGCGAACTTTAAAAAGACATAAAATACATCTCGATGAAAATAGTTCCGTCTTAGGTTGTACCTTATATGGGCTAGTCTGTCACTACCAAAGTTATAGTCAAGATTGGGCGGAGGATCAAAGATCCCCGGGTTCGAACATTGTCTTTTCCAGGGCTGCTGATGATGAAGAAAAACTCTCAATCCTGGTTCGAGGCTATGCTGCTTCTAAGCTCTCCTCACTTTCACGGCAAGAAGGCCATAGCAGCGTTTGGGGCTGCAGGATCTTTAAAGTAGGTTCGACCGCATGCTACAGAGGAACGACAGACGGATCAGAGAAACGGATAAGCAGACGGGCGGGGCCCTTCAATCTATAGATTTAATAGCACTACTAACAAAGAAGCCGCTGGGAACCATTAATATGAAAGAAAAAAGATTGAGATCTGATTCACCTAGAAAAAGAAAGGTCGATGCAATTGAGAAAATCCAAAGCAGACAATGAATCCAGAGGAAAGGATTGGTCAAAGATCTCCGAAACACTTGTTTGTTCAGTGATTCGGCTCCAGATGGAATCTTCGCATATTTCTCTTAATAAGTCAGGATGGAAATGATACTGAAACCGCTTCCAAAGACTCAGCGATAGGGTAGGGCGTAGTGACTACTCAGATGAAAGCTTCGGAGGAAGCATGGTGTTAAACGAGGTTAGAAGCGGGTTCTTTGCTTCATATTCATTCTCGCCCACTTCGTATTCTTTATGGTTGAGTTTGTTCCACCTTCTTAGAATGTGGAGGCACTCCTGGGTATCCCAATTAGAAGAGATGTTTATTCACTTTTAGCTTGTAAAGCCGGCTTCTTTCATAGCTGGATCCTAGGTTGCAACTTTAGAGAAAGACTTTCTTCTGTAATAGGTGGGCTAAAGCCCTCCCCTTTTTCCATTTGCAGATCAAAAAGAAGATGCTCGGGGTTCGATAGCATTACCATTTATACAGACCACCAAAAGATAGTATAGAAGGGGGATCCTCCTTACGAAGAAAAAGAAAATGAGACATTGATTCCAGCCAGGAATGAACTGTCAATCCAAGCTAGCTCAGGTCGTAATAGCCAGTTCGGTACGAGATATTCAGGTGTGAGCGCTGCGCTAAGGTAGCTTGCTTGCGATCAACCAAATCGAGAGAGAAGTAGGTAGTTGACCAGGCGCTATAAGCACCTTAGATTCGACCGGTGGGTGAGGGAAAGATGAAAGAAATTGAGACGCATATGGGAGAGGTAGCTCTTCCTTTTACCATTCATATTTAAGCGGATGATACACCATAAGAAGAGGGGTAGTGAACTACTCGTGGTGCAATTTATAATACACTTTGTGTATTTTGAATGATGGGAAAGAAGGCTCCAGGTCTCAGTTCTTAGAAAAGTGCTTTTTGAGAGTTCCACCGTGATAGATATAGTTTATGACTCGGCCATAGGCAGAAAAGCGGGTTGAAGGAGATCATGTTACGTATTCGAATTAAGGGAGGGGGGTCGTCGTACCTACTATGAATAGAGAAAACTTTCCCCATTGCACTCACTAGCAGCCCAGGTCTTTCCATTCCTAATGTGGATGTTGTGGAATTATCTACTGGTTCTCGTCCACTTACCGTTGACCTCGCCTCCCACTACAGCAGTAGCGCTGGCATGTAATAAGTTTCTGATCCAACTTCTCCTAATGGGAGGCATTCCGATACCATAGCATGAGCCGAAAAGCAAACTCTTCCTCTCGAAAACGAGCTAGCATAGACCACTTGCTTCAAAGCTCAAGGTTCTTCTATAGATTTTCTATAGAAAGGTCGGCTGTTTCACTCTCAGCGAGTCGGGATACATTTGCGGTCATCACATCAGGAACGGTTTGTTTCGGGAACTAGTGCAATAAATAAATAAATAAATACAATCCGCTTGCCTCTTTTAATGAAGAAGGGTTGGTTTAATTGATAGCTACTTTTTGGAATTGGGAGTCCTCTGGATTGCTCTTATCTTATGCCCCGGAGTGGCGAGAATACGAAGCTAGATCAGCAGGAATGACAGCGGTCTCGGGAATCTACTCTACTAGTTGCAACGCGTGTTCTTGTCAGCATTGGGAATAGAGCATTGCTAATATATGCAGGACGGGAAAGTTTCTTTTAGTCTAACCTTCGCATGAGCTTTTCTTGTTCTTGACTTCAAATTTGAATTGCCTTCTCGTTTTAGCTTATATTAAGTGCACCTCTCCCTACTTGATGATTCTTTATGGACACTCGTTTCTTCATCTAGGCAGGGATCAGAAGCTGAGAGATAGCCGTACACTCTGAAGTGGTAGCTTTTTATCTACTTTCTTTCTTTAAAGGCGTACATCCAGTCCAAGCAGTTGCTCCCAGCTAGCGGAAAAGGTGAATGTGAATTAATTTATATTAGAAAGATGCTATTGCGCCTCTTTCTTGCGTTGAATAGTAATCTTGGGTAATGGGCATAGGCCCAGATCAATATCTATTTTGATTTGAAACTGATAGAAAGAAAAAGCCCCGCCTCCTGCGGTGGGAAGAGAACGAAAAGTGTTATTACAAGCTTTGAGAGTCCCGGAGTTGAGCTGTTTGAGTGGACATGAGTAGTTCTTCACTTCAGAGTTTTCTTTGTTAGGAGTATTCGTCTCTTAATAAACTGAACCAGTCGCTTTCTTCTAGGAAGCGGGTCCTTGCCTTCCCTTGAGCGTAACACGGAATTGATCGATTTGAGAAGTTTGCTACTGGCACGCCCCGCAGGTCCTTCTATTTAGTCCATGAGGGTTCTCTCGGCGCTGCTTTCATTCTTGTTCACCAAGACGTAGCTGATCCGATCTAAGAAGATGATACTGACCGCGCTGAGGAGTTGGAATCTTGAGGTGACTACCCGGAGGATGTAGAAACAATCAAAGATCTTATTTAGTGCCTACCTATATTCCATACATATAAAAGCAGCGGGCAAGGCTTAAAGTGAGAGCTGCCCGATCTTGAAGCTTTAGTTGGAGGACGCAAATCTGCTTCACTTGGTTTGTTGTCGGTAAGAGATCTCTAATTCAACATATGTCAGAGTGGGAAGGTAAAGGCTGCTTAAGGTGTAGAAGTACCTCTTGGCCATTGTCTCAAGAGCAGCTACTGATGCTAGATTCGCTAAAGCAAGAATAAGGTTGGTCGTAGATCAGGAGATTGAATAGCGGGAATCTCCGATTGCTCGTTCGCTAAAGTCCTGTCTGCCTGCCCGTTGATTCAGTACGTTCCTATCCCCTTGGGAAGTTTGATCAATCTTCCTCTCCCTCTCCCTCTCCTATGGTCGAGTGAGTCCCTACCTATGGTCGAGCTAGTTTAACCTTCCTCCAAGACTTGAATCAGGAATATCTTTTCTGTACTATGCCCTGCGCCTGGTCTTTCTTCTTTATTGCCTTGGCCTTTCACCGGATCGATCCCTTCCACCATTCCTCCAACAGATGCGGATGAATTAGCTGCCGTTATTCTTTCAACATTTGCAGAGCTAACCCCTGAAGTGACTTCAGTCCCGTGTTAGAGCTAACTGCTGCTTCTTCTATAGCAAGTGCCGAGCAGGAATCACTGCTTATTCGACCGGTAATGCCGTATGCCCCTCATGCTTTGCCTTGCCAGCTTTGCTTTGCCCAAGCCCTTTGACCCCCTGCACCTATAACATAACTATATGCTTCTTTCGAGGAATTATTATCGCTTAGCGCTTGTGCTGAGGAAGTGAAAGACGGTGGAGGGGCACTAGACTGACTCGCTTTTCCGAAAGGTTTTGTCTTCGCCTCAATCCCAGTCGCATTCGATCTAGAATTCTTCTTCTTCTTCCCCAGTGATGTCACCCTCGGCGGAACTACCTTAATGGAATTCCGGCTTCGCTAAAAGCACCTGGGCTATGCCTCGAACTCTCTTAACTGGCCAGGGGGTTAACTAAGAACTATATCTTCTCCGCATCAAGGAAAAGAGCAGAGATCTTTGTTGAAGACAGCACGGCAATGCGCAATCGCTAAACAAGACCACAAAAGCTATATCACAAAGATCAGTCTAACTAATCGGCCTAAGGCTTCTAGAGACAATTCCTATCTCGCCAAACTAAAGGAAAGGAGAAGAGCCTATTCTATTTCTATTCCGAAAGATCGGATTCTATACCACTAAGCGCCATTCGAACTTCCTGGCTAACACGAGGAATGGAAGAACAGCTTATTCGTATTAAACAGATCCATCTTATCAAAGAGCATTTACCCGGGTCTTTCTCGCCTTGGCCTTTTGCCTCACTCCTTGAACAAGAGTTTACAGCTGACCCAGAGCTAGCCACACCTCCGAAAGACTCCATCACTTGACACTTTTTTATTCACCACCGAAGAGCTAGTGCGCAACTAGTGCCCAATGAAGACCCAAGCAATGCATCGAGAGGTCGACCCCGTCCCAACCACCATTCCATATTACGGCAAGGGGAGGAGAACAACTTCATTACTGGTGGTGGTATCTTCACGAGGGATTGGAAAAGCGATTTCTATAACCAGATAGAAAATAAGTCTTTTAAAGAGGGCAGCAGAAGCGAAGTAGAGGAGACCGGCAACTACTTAGCTGTCAACGACGTCCGCTTTCTTACAAATCTTTATCCTTCGAGACTTCTTGAGGCGCTTTAAGAAAAGAAGCCAAGCCTCGCGAACATATATGCACCTTCTTTGAAACATAACTCATAACTCTTTTCTCTTGAACCGCTCTTGGTTAGGAACTCAAACCCTAACCCTAACTCGAACTCAATTAGCAACATTAACTCATAACTCTTTCCCTACGGGCGAAGTTACAGTCTTATTAATATTGTAGTTACCGTTATTATGAATTAGGTATTACTGTTATTTAATGATATAATAACCCTCTCCTCCAGGCCATTAGTTTTAACCACCTGCGGGTAAGCCACCTGACCTACAAAGAAAGGGCCTTAAAACAGCGGTAAATGATCTAAATAGGAATCAGTTATCTTTTAAAAAGACTGCGGTTTTCATTGAGTTTAAACTAACACTGATTTAAAGTTAGGGGAGCAGTGTAACTGCCATCAACTCCTATAACTCTTTTCCTTAAGTTTAGGTTAGTTCCCTCTTAATTAGGTATTATGCAGAGTTCCTACCTAGAACTCCCTTATAAACTAGAAAGCTAACTCGAACTCGTAACTCAATTAATTTAAGTTACAGGTATGATAAATATAAGTTACTGTTATTAGGCACATCCTTATTTCTTGTCCTTGTTGGGGAATCCTATATCTTTTAAGAAAAAAGAAGTTTGAAGTCCTCTCCTTTGCAGTCGAGTTACTTTATTCCTCATAGCTTCACTCTTTTCTTTTAGTTCCCTACGGGGTTAAGTTAAAGTCTTATTATTATTGATATTCCCCCTACGGCCGTTATTATTATTAATAGAATTCTAATTAGTTACCAGTAAAGTATTATTAGGTATTAAAAGTCTTTTTAGTTAGGGGTGTAACTGGGGGCACTCCCCCGGAACTAAACTAAAGGGGTTATGAGTTAGAAGAGTTATTATGAGTTATAGCAGTTTAAGAGTTATAGCAGTTAGGGAGTTATGAGTTGCTAATTGTCATTCTCTTTAGGGGTAGTTACAGGTATGATAAATATAAATCTTAGTTACCGGTATTAGAAATATAAGTAATATAAATATATTGGTAGTTACAGATATTCTTAATTTGGTGGAACTGGGGGGTCTGGCGCAGTGTAACTGCCCCCGGAACTGGTTTAAAGAAGAGTTAATTGTCTTAATCTTTAGAAACTAATAGCTAGAAAAACAGGCTATTCCATCTAAGGCATAACATGAACCGAGGAATCCAACCAAATAGGAATGAATAGGCATGTGGGAACAGCATTGCTTGCATTGATTCAATTGATTTGAAGCGGCGGTTATACTATACATACAGACATAGTTTTCACTAGGGGTTTTTACCGAGTTGGTCACAAGCCCGTCAGAAGCAACCTCAGCAGAAAGCCACTCTTCCAGAGTCTCGTCCATCGTCTGCTTAGGCGACTATTTAATAGCCTTTAGATCTGCCTGTGAGTTAGGCCGAATACTCTAGGCTCCTTCCTCTGTTCTTTTTAATATACACTAAGCCGAAAGTCTTGGTTTCAATGACTCCCCAAGCCATGACCTATTTGATCCTTCAGAACCAGCTTCAGCATTGAGTAAAGAAAAGAAGAATTCACTATTGGATCCTTCAGCCGGGTGGACATCCAAATCTTAACTTTCATGAGCAGGAGCTGGAGTTTAGGAATCGGGTGTAGGTGCTGGCCATTCCATAGACGAGAGACCCGCTGACCCACTAGTGGTTTTATAAGGGGAGTTGGTAAAAGACAACAGGTTCAAGACAAAGGTATGGCACCGGGAGATGGAGCGAAAGCACAAGGCCAGTTCTCATCAACTGAGAGCTCCACTCCAAGAGAGGGAAAGCAGCACAAGGTGAGTTCCGTGAGACCTATGAATGCTTTGAATGAGATCTATTAGGTTAGGAGACCCTTTGACCATTTAAAATCCATATAGAACAGTAGAATAGAACGTCGAAGATAAAGCGCCTTTTAAGGATATGGGAATCAACTTCGCCTTCATCTCCTGGTCCGGCCCCGGCAAAACCCTTCTTTCGAGTCCACCTTGAGGGGCTGAACTAAATTCTTCCTCTCCAGTACCCTCCGACTGACTCTCCGTCCTCAACTCATTCTGACACTGTGAGATCCTATGGTCACGCCTTAGTCCGAAGAGCTATAGGGCTTTTGGGCATTATTAAGAAAATGGACTCTCCACCTATTTCATTGTGTGCTTACTCCCCTTCTGCGCTATCAAATATCATAGCATAGTATATAGCGTAAGACTTTGCTTGCTCCGAGCCATCTTGTTAAGGAAGGGGGTGGGAAAAATGCAGAAGAATGAAATTCCAAAGAAGGAGATAAGAAGGAAGACTCTTCGTTGTTGAATGCGGGTCACTACATAGGTGGAATTTTATAAGCTCCTTTAGGCCCGCCCAGCCCGTAGAGTCTTAGGGGTTTTCCCACTTTCCCTGACGCAAGGTCGGGGTCGTTACGAATAGGACAAATATACACCAAGCCTTTGAAGGATGAGGTTCCAGTTCGCCATTCCTATTATTTATAGGCTTCCAGTCTCCTCAGAAGTCCGCTCTTCTATCTTCGCAGAATTCACCTGGGTCTCTTACTCACCTTCGCGTCTAGGGCATGATGTCTTTATTTAAGATGAAAAAATGGGTCAATCGTCTTGTTATTCTCAATCAATTCTTCCAGGCCTCTCTACGGGATTGGAAGAAGGAGCTTTCACCCAAATAAATGACCTCCGAACCGTGTCATTCTCGAAGTATGGCACAACACTTTGTCGAAAACACGAGGCGGGAGTGCGTCGAAGCATGAATTGACCTAGCGACGTGCACCTTGGGTAAGGTGCACTAGCGAGCGACTTCCTTCCCCAATAATGCCGCTATCATGCGCGAAGTGAAGCTTGATAGGAGCCCGAGCTAAGAGAATAGAGCAAACTCGACGTCACAAGGGGATAGATCGCTTAAGGGAGCAACTCGAGATAGATGCAAGATTCTTTCTCCTGCCCTTCACTTAGAATAGAAAGAAAAGTCCATTTTTCAGCACGCACTAATTCCTACGTTTTGTCGGTCGAATAGCCTTCTTGTGTGACCTTCAAAGCCTGATTAATGCGCCTTAAAGCGCTTTTGTGCTTCGCGTCGAGCCTTGTTGAGTTTTTCTATTATAAGGAAGGGGATGATGTATGATACCACTCAATGTCAGCCCAAAGCGGGCTTTAGCGCTTGCTCGCCAAAGCATGAACCGATCCGGCTGTAACGTCAACTACAGCAGTGGAGGCACGGTAAGCCAATTCTCCCGACATTAGGTCAAGATACGAAACTTCAAAGACTTGGTTCTGGTTTTATACCCTCTGACCTTCTTCGGAATTTAGCTCTGACTTTCCTTGCCCGAATGCTTCAGTGTAATTAATTGTCACACTCTCTCTAGACCCAACCACGACCCCCGGACCAAAAGACGTAAAGAACGCGAAGCGTGAAGTGCAATTAGATCTATTTTGAGGACGAGTTTCAGGCAGAATGGAGGGTTCGGTTCCTGCCCGGTTGTGGGCACTCCGCCGACGCGATATCAGCAGGTTCAATTCCGGACTTGGATGTGCTCACTCGTCGTGCTGCGATTCTTAAATCAGTATAGATCTTTGTGCGTCTCACTTCTGAAAGATAGGTGGTGCAGCAAGGGGCGATCGATATGATATAGCCAAGCAAAATCGGTTAAAGGTGAATGAAGAAACAGACAGAGGTGCCATATCTATTGTAAAGTTATCTAATCCAGTTACTGAATCTTATTCCTTCAAGTAGTGAGACGCAAAAGGAAAGGCGGAAGCGGAAGCAGACGGGCATCATAAATAGCCCCTTTTTCAATTTCTTAGGTATTACCATGACCTTGAGGTACCCAAACTAAGGTTTTCGGCAAAGAAGTTTTTGGGGTTTCATCAGCCAAGCGCAAAGAAAGCATCCAAGTGAGAGTCGAACCCACGAGCATCAGGTATTCAGTGGGCTCCCATCCAATGTCCAAGGGCCGGGCATAGGCAGCAAGTGAAAGCTTGAGATGATATTGCTCACCAAGCCTAGTATTAGTCTTAGTATTTAATTGGAAATCCCATAGGCAAAGAAGTCTCGTAGTTCCACAAATCGGTAGGTACTTCACCAACTGTGAAAAAGAGAGGCTAGCGGGGAACCCTCAAAAGTTCTGGCTAGAGAAAGTCATTTTTGAACATCCCGATGCCCTATGTGATTTAGTGTATCTCACGATATCAAAACCCGTGTTTTTCTGTAAAAAAATAAAGTCAAGTTTTTGACCCTTCATATAGATACCGAAAACCCGGCAATTTCAGGGTCAGCTAGACTCGCGTACCGCACAAAGATGTAGGAGATGCGGCAGCTCTGTTCCAGTCTATGACAGCACTACAGCTAACACAACTACGAGCTAAGGCACAGAAATAGTACCAGTAGGAGCGAAGCAAGCTTTTTCCTTTCAGTCGAGTGAGTAAACTATCCCAGTAGTGCACCCGGCCTGCCGGCCCCCTACACACGTAAGGGGCTAGAATTTCTATAGTTCGCGGAGCAAACTTCCTTACTCTAACAAGTAAGCTAGTAAACTAGCTCGACCATAGGTAGGGACTCACTCGACCATAGGAGAGGGAGAGGGAGCGGAACGCATTCAAAGAAAAACTCTAATTTGTTTGTAGAGCCACGCAATTCCGTTTCGATAAACTACCTTGCTTAAATAACAGCTATCGCGCATTATTCACTCCACTTACTACTTATCATTCTCCTTGATATTGCAGGAAAAGAAATTATTATGTGCACAGGGGTTCTGACTCGTAAGATGAAGAGGAAAAGTTAAGAAGGAAGTCCCCAAAGTGGTCACACTAAATCAACCTGGGATTCCCTGCTTTTCAAGGCAAGGGTTTCAAACTAAATTGTCCGAGAAGATATTCTTCTTTTCTTAGGACTGAAACTAATTCCCCTGCTGTAGCCCCGGACCCTATCCCGTTGCTTTCTCATATGAGATAAAAGCACTCTCTTGAATTGACTTAACTGCTTTGACTTACTGAAGGGATAAGGAAAGAGTGCTTCCTTCTAATGGTGTCACTGGCCTGGCTAAGAGATTGCAAAGCTATAAAACAAAGCAAACTCGCCACCATATAAGCAAACTTGGCTGCCACTACAACTGTAACCCAGGAAGGGATTACTCGACCAAAGGTTGCGGGATTAGATTATGCTAGTCTGGCATGACATCAAAGAAAACTACAACTCCAACTGGCTAGCCGAAGAGAGTATGCTATGAAAAAAGAACCTTCTTTACTTTCAGGAAGATATCCCGTTTGCCTTTGCTTACCCTTCAGACCTAAAAAGATTCTCTTTTATTTAGTGTCATGACGGGCCGATAGAGGAGATTCAATTACTAATTACTTAATAAATAAGTAGAGGAATTATCACTGGCTCGAAATGCATGTATACAAAAAGCTTGTTGGCTTGTTCGCTCGGTAGGAAAGGGAGCACTTGTAAGAAGAGGCCCTTAGAAAGCTTAACTTGTTAGACCGAGGAGATTGGCAGAACTGAGAGTCCTACTAATCTTATCTACGGTATCACTTTTCAAACTCTTATCAAAGAGATCCTTGGGAGGCCTGCTATCTATGGTATCCTCGGTATGACGATTAATGGCTCTTACCTAGCTATTGCCCTGATCCTATTCGATCGTATAGAACGCTACTATAGACCCTAGCTATTCCGCCGGGACAACAACCCCTGAGGGAAAGGCAGAAGCATAAGCACTGACACGAGATGTCCTTATCATCACTCTTTCTCGATCGAAGGCTTTAGCATTCCAATCTGATCTAGTTGCTGCTTGCCCATTTTCATTCAATAATCCCGCCTTTGCCAATAGACTGAAAAGCTTTCAAATCCCCTTGACTCATCTAATGCTCTCCCACTGGCAGGAAGTAGAACTGCAACTGCTGGAGGGGCTCCCTGGAAAAGAAGGAAAGAGAGATGGTTTTGACAAAAAGAGATGGAATTTACACATGAAAGATAGGTGGAAGTAGGCCTATGTGCGTACGGAAATGGCAGTTTTTCTTGTTCATCGGCCGGACGGAGGGGACTCGCTGCTAGCCCTCGGCGATTGGGAGGGATATGTGCTAAGGGAGTTATGGTTCGCTCAACAAGAAAGGGAATTTCGGTAAGTGTTCTATCTGAACCAGGTTTAGTCCATTCATTACAGGTTACGAACTAAAAGAACTTCCCTGCCATAGAAGGTTACGGGGAATCAGTCCCGGTTGACCGAGCAGAAGAGTGCCACGCTGACGGAGCAGGAGAGAGCCCCCTTAGAGAATGGGCGACGAGCGATTGGAATAGGGGGAGTTGGGAAGCGCTTGAGGAGAAAGGTCCACTCACACCCGTGGCAGGTTAAGGGTATAGAAAAGGGTTCCATCTTACCCGAAATGTCGAAATGCTGGTTGATACGGGGTAGGGGGAGATGGTGACAACTGCCAGTCTACGAAGCCGTGGAATAGCAGGCAGGCAACCCTTCATTAATAGACGGGGGAATCAGGGGGTTGCTTACTCTCGCGACTATACGCGCAGGAGGGTTGGGGACTCATGGAAAGTGATGAATAGAATCTGCGAATCGCAGTATTCCCCGGTTCCAGGGTTCCGACTCACCCTCCATTAAGAAGCATCTCATTCAAGTCCACTTTTCGCTGTTCGACATAACTGGCGAGTCACGTCAACCGCCTTATTGTTGGTAGGGCACTCTAGAGCCATCATTCTCATTTGGTCTGGTTGTATAGCGGAGAAATGACGTCGACCCGATCTCCCTAAGCAGAGCCCTTTTTGAGGTAGAGTGTTGCTGCTCATATGACTGAGAAACCGACCAAACCCGTTTCCCCTACTATGCTACCATTCAGGGATAAGGTTTAGTAGACGGCCTACTATTAGAATCAAATCATCTGGTCAAAAAGGGTGTTGGTCGATTCGGTCAGAAAAGGTGTTAGAGAATAGGAAATGGTCATTAAGGGTGATGGTCAGAACGGGTGCAATCTCCTACTATTCGAGAACCAGCTCTTATATACGTGTTAACAACTTGAATGAGGGGAATAGAAATAGTAGGGTTTGTTTCCACCCATCCTCAGAAGTGACCGGTCGATGACATAAGGGGCCGTTTCTCGTGAGGGTCGAACGGGAACCCGATCAATCTCGAGCTCAAACTCGGACCTCCCGTCCGTTGGCATTTCGTCCGTTGCTTACTTCCTAGTCGATTCTACTCATCCGGTCACTCTAGTCTCGCCTCGGCTCTTCCCCGGGGGTGGGGAGACGAACAATCTCAGCTTGTCATCTCGTTTCCCTCGTATCTCGTGGAGGGAGTATCATATGGACTTCCCGATTTCTGGCTCGAAAGGGAGTTTACTTGCTCGACCATAGGGAGAGGGAGAGGAGCAGGAAAGCTTTCACTCGATCGAATAAGCGAGATTTACAATAATCGAATATGCTTTTCCCTCCCCCTTCTATCCGACCATCTATCCATTCGGTAAAGATGCCCCTCAACAAGCTAACGATGAATAAGAAAGCACTCGATCGACAAGTAATAGTGAGCTGCTTCCCCGCTATCCGATTAATGGAAGCAAATTGGAGAGACAGAATTCAATGCCCTACTTTTCCAATAGAAGGCCGACTAACCCACTATTTCTTAATGACAGACTCGAATTGAAAGACTTCATGCTCGTGTCGGGAGGGAAGGCCATAATGAATAGTAGGGCCAATCAGACGAGTGAGTCGATCAAGCAATCAAGAAAAGGCATTCTTCTCGATCAAGCAATCAAGCTCTCACATTATCTGCCTGCTCTCACACCCTCCCTCTCACAGATTATTCAAGAGCTTCCGTCCACTCCCAAGGTAGGACGATCAAGCTTCTCCTTCTATTTTCAGGTAAGCCCTCTCACATTCTTTCCCCGTTTCTCAGCCCCTTCAATTAGAGGGAGAAGAATAGTAGGTTGGAAAAGTTGAAGGAGAAGGTGGGCCCGTATCGCTCCCTCGGGAGAAGAAACGGTAGCTTTCATTCTGTCTCTCCAATCCTTTCTCGCCGGGACTTGCTGAACATGATAAGGTCGTTGCAGGAAAAAAAACCTCCACTTCCGGGGTGGGTCGATAGGAATCTGTCTATTAGGTGAAAGCAATCTGGCCGTTCCCACACTCAAGAAATAAGAAAAGAGAACCACCTTGAGTTCGATCCACAGATGAAAGGGAATCGACGGGGTCTACTGTTGGGGCAAGATCTGGATCTGTTGAATCTGAATCAGTTCTTATTCTGTATGTACCTTCTCCATTTGCTGGACGATAGCCGCCTCCATCTGTATAGCTGCCTTATCCATCTGGACCTGCTCCATCTAGATTTGTTGGATCTGGATCGGAAGAAAGAGAAGAAGCTCTTCTTATCTTTCTGGGTAGGGATGACCAGAAGGGTTTAATATCGATATTACTAGTCTACTAGAAACGTAAGGAGAAAACCAACCGGGGGTACGATCGATTATGAGGAGAAAAAGAACCTACCTTTCCTCCGCTCTCCTCATGTGGGAAGACGTAGTAAGGGTTGGACGACTTACTTGTGCCCGAATCCACAGTTCCATCCAAACCCGGAGCATTTCAATTCTATAGAGAATTTCTTTCACTGGGGGAGTACTAATCAAAAGGGGTTGTATTCGGCCCAAGCTCAGGTTTTGGTTCTCCACCTTCATCCCTCCACATATCGGATCCAGCCGATGATTAACACAGCTTGAGGGGAACAGGTTTTGGTTTTCCGCCTGGGCCGATGAGGACCAGTATTCTATTCCCATTCTATTTCCAGATGATTCCTATATGTCCCATTCCGGTCGCAACGACCCGGATACAAGCTCCGGGGGACCTAATTGGGGAAAGTGGATGAGGAGAAATAGTAGCAGATTCAATGGTGGAACCTTCGGGTTATTGGTCAAAAAGGGAATGTCCTATCACGTATTAACCACCGGGTTCGGATGCCACTTTCCGGTTAGGATGCTTTTCACACACCGAAGAATTTGTCTCAACGATAATCAAAAGAGCCGCATTAGATTCATTCGAATTCGCTCTTATCCTTCCCTCTAGAATGGAATAGCCTTCCTTCCGGCTCGGGGATTGGACACGAATAGAAGCAGCTCCAGTTCCAGAGCTTATCCCAATAGATCTAGCGGATCTAAGGGGTTTTTTCTCCTTTTCTTGGGAGAGTCTCTCCAGCTGGATCATGAGGGCACAAAACACCTTTGACTAGGTTCAAGCCTAGCCTAGGATACCCCGCTTCCGCATACACACCAGGGAATGAATTTGGAGAAGGATCAAAAGGAATTGGACTTGCTAACCCGGGAATGGATGAGCAAGAAGAGACAGATTGATGACAAGAGGATCCAACAAATCCAGATCCAGATGGATAGGGCTAATACATTCCATAAGGATGCTCAAATTCATGAAGTCTAATGTCTCTTGATTCTCCAAACCAGTACCCACTTTCGACACAGCATATAATGATGGATCGATATGAGCAGGATTTGAATCCAATGTCGTTCACGTACCAGTCCTCTTTTGATCATCATCCCCTTATCGATGAATACGGAAGGGCGAATCCGGAGATTATCCGTACGTCGTCCAACCAACCCTATAGCTGGAAACCTTTTCTTCGGGGTCGATTGACTGAAGGATCTCCCTCCTCCAACTATTTCAACTCTCTGTTATTAGTATGGCGAGCCGAACTAAAGGCGGTTCTCTTCTCAAATGAATTGCAGTTTGACCCAATAGTGAGTAGCCTTTCTTCTTTCTTCTCGGTCCGCTTTGGCTCCTGATCTTGAGCTCGCTTTTGTTCAATTATAAATAAAAAACCGCTTTGATGGAGATTTGTAGCATCATTCAAGTAAATACAGATTGAGATCGTAGAAACATGAGCTTGTGATATAGCTACACCTAATTCCGGACCGGTTAATGCAAGAACTATAAATAAAGGACCAGGATCTCCTATAAAAAATAAAAGATCATTCATACATAGCATAGTCCAAGCGAACCCACTTAAAATCTTTACTGAACTATGACCGGCCATCATATTAGCAAATAAACGTATTCCTGAGCTTAATGCGCGAAAACAATGAGGAATTAGCTCAAGGAGTACTAAAAAAGGTGCTAACGGCAGTGGGACTCCTGCGGGTAATGAGAAGCTTAAAAAATGAAGCCCATTTCTTTGAAATCCCACTATAGTAATGCCAATAAAAATAGAAAATGAGAGACCCAAAGTAATGAGAAAATGACTTGTAACTGTGAAGCTATAAGGTATCATACCCTGGGGATTACGAAATAACGAAAAAGTAAAAGTGACCGAGATGCGAGGGAAAAACTTTTGTTTCACATTTCCGGAAAGACCGCCTATTTGTTCGTTTACCAGGTTCGGTACGAAATCATAAATAAGCTCTACCGAGGATTGCCAAGCATTTGGTACTGAGTTTCCTCCTCCGTTTTTAGTAACAAAATGAACCAGAAGTAGGACCAAACTGAGAGTTAGCAGCATAAACAAAGAAGGATTTGTGAATGAGAAATACAAGTTTCCTATATTCATAGGAATCAATGGGAGAATGGCAAATTGCTCAAGCGGGCTGTTGGGCGTAATCGAAAGTATCATGACTTATTAAGATTCACTTGTAGTTCCGCTTCTTGTTCTAACAGAAAGACTTGTCGGAAATCTGGTTGGTCCAACCAAGAAAGGCATGGGAGTCTTTGGGCATCTCACAGGAAGAGGACGAAGAGTCAGCTTTTTTCATTTCGCCAACTCTTCTTCCTCTGTTCGGAAAGTAGCTGATAGAGCCGGCACACAACTATGACCCTCTTTTTGTACCAAAGTACCTTGCCCCAAAACTTTCTCGGAACGGGGTCTTTGGTACACGCCCAAAGAGAGGTAAAAAAAAAGGAAAAAAGCCATCGTAGCAACTGGAGTTTGAATAGGACTTGATTAAGTCCTATCATTCTGATGAGAAAAAAAAAGGGGGATGGCATGGCAGCGACTATCTCGGTAGGTCGGAGAAATTCAAAGGATAAAAAAAAAAAAAGGGACAGCATCGAAGCTACTCTCTCGGTAGGTCGGAGAAATTCAAAGGATAAAAAAAAACTTTGAATCGAATTCTACGCTTTCTTCTCTTATGAAATTTCTAGTTTGTGATCGTCTCCCCAATATGAGATAGGTTGCAGCTATAGTCAGAACTCCAACTGGGACAATCTAGTTTAAACCATGACCATCTTTTTCTCTTTATATCGCGTTATATTATATATATTATATATTAATTAAGGCTTCTACCGCCTCCAATAATACAGTACAACACGCATTTTGGGAGGGTTCTTTTCTTCCTCTCTTAGTATTAATGCCTTTGTCCGGAGGCCTTCTTGCACCAGCTCTTAAAGAGAAAAGACTGTCTTAGTGTATGTCCCACGACCTGTGGGACCGACAGTAAGTAGTTGGAATCATCAACTTTCTCGGGGTCGCTTACACGGAGGTAGAGTCAGCTGACCGTTAGCGATCAACATGTCAAAGATGGCGTATACCTTGCTTTCATCGAAATCCCCGACTTTAGAGAGTCGTTCTTTGAGATAAATTTGCCTGCTTCTTTTCATCCCCGTTTTCGTTCTTTTGCGCAGGGGTATGAGGGGTTAGCCTCAGAAGGACAACTTTTTGGATAAGGCGTTAAGGCGGCCTTCTAACCCTCGGCCTATCTGGTCCCGTGCGGATTAACACCCTTTCGTTTCTATCGAAGGCAGCCAACCATATGAAAGCATTTGATCGTCGCGGTTTAACCGGTCAGGGTCTAGCACTAGACCTGAAAATGGAAGGGCTGCACTTCACGTTGATGTCGGCTATGCGCCTTTTGCATCCGATGACTCAGTTCACAGACCTAATAATTCAAAGGAAGAAAGCAGATGGCCGGCTTCCCTCCTCCTAGTATCCTTACTGGTTGTCTGTCTTTTCTTTTAGGCCGAAGAGGGGAGGTCCAAGTTTTAACCTGATGGGGCACTAATAGCGATACACATTCCCAGTGTCTCGATAGCTCATAGGCGGAGCCCTATTGAGCTGCGCTTCTTTCGCCTTACTTACCGCGTATCCAAACGAATAGATTGAAGAAGTAAAGTGGTTTGGTTGTTGTGCGCGCCGGGGGTAGTCGAGTTGCTTACGAGGGGTGCTGTACGCTAACAGTAATTACCTCCCAGGAAGGAGAGCCGCATAAAAAGAGACTCTAAACAGACTGTATTAGAGCAGCAGTCGGACTTGTTGCAAGAAAAGGTAGTTGAATGTGTTAGGCGAAGAGAATATAGCACGTAGAAGCTTATTATAGAGTCGGTAGTTCGACGGCTTAATGCTTGCCAAAGAGAGTTCTATAGCCCTTAGGATAAAGATATGACCGTAGGATTTCATAGAGAGAGCCTTTGGGCTCCTCTGAAATACCCAAAAAATGGATTGTATTCATGTTACCACGTCAGATGGTTGAAAAAGGGGTTATTGCTACCTAAATATGGCTTTATAACTCGTTTTAGCTCTGGACAAAAGATGGGAACCAGGGAGTCAGACCAAAAAGAATTAGTTCTTTGATCCATTTGGTGTCCGGAAATCCCTCATTGATAGATATAAAGAGAACACAGCTATTGAAGCTATTGAATCAACTGTGGGACTTGAGCTAGTTGGCATATCTTAACTTTTTGAATCTTCCTCTATAGCATCCGATTACTGATTCTTTTTCTGACACAAACAAAGAAGATAGAAGAAAATCTTTGCACTGTATTCGCGACAGAAGGGCTTTGTGCAAGTGAAGAAGAAAGAATGCTTGAGATTCCAAGTAAGGCATTCTCCCCGCTAGGGGAGGTAGGAAAAACCTCAGTAAAGATATCACTCACGCGGTAGTTTACTTGCTTACTCTTTATTTATTTTCTCTCTCAATGCTCGTGCAAAGAAGATTGACTGATGCCATACTCTTCTATAATAAATAGTTATTCTAGTGCAGCTAGGAGAGCTAACTAAGACTAGGAGCTGTTCGGGAGAACTCCGATTTAAGACGATTTTAAATAGACGAGATCAGATCGTAGAATATCAAAGTCTGTTCCCGCGTCCCTGGTTCTATCAAACCAGACTATTTCATTCCAGGGAGCGCTAAGAAGCAAGGCCGGAGTGAGATGAGCGTAGGTTAGGTCAGCTACCAACTAAGCTAGGAAGCCGGGAAGAGCCGGTACGGCTAACTTTCCGATGTGTTAGTGTCGTTCCGAACTCTTAATTGACTACCGGCATGCTCAACGGCCTAGGAGCGATTGCCCGACAGCCATAAGACCTGACCGCTATCAGACTGAGGAGTAGATTTCTTTCATCGATCACCCATTCCCCTTTTACCCAATGCCCTCAATCGACGGGAGAAGAAACCGAACGTACTGTCAAGGGCTTACTGAGGCCCCATCTGCATTCCTTCTTGCACTAGAGGCCACCACAAAAAGCCTTGTGCCAATCCCGCAGCGTCGAAACCTTTCTCTTGAACCACGGGTCGTTTCATACCCACCTGCACTTGCAAAGGCAGACGCATCCCTGGCTTCGTACGGATAGATACACGTCTTCGAATCTCTAAACTCCCACCCTCTATCGGAACTCCCATACACTCATCTCCATACAACATGTCCGCCCGTATAAGCCAAGTCTAACTCTTCTGAGTAGTCAAACCCCCACGGAGCGGTAAAAGGGCTGGGACGCTTGAGCAGGGGCTAAAGACAGGTACAGGTGTGACTATAAGCGAGCACTTTACTTTCCTTGGTCTGCTTGTTCATTCGGAGGATTGACCAAGAGCGCTCGGTGTGATCTACTGACGAAAAGTCTGCCCATACGTCCGTTTTTCGTACCTCACAGGTGATTCACCCTAAAACACAATTCTTGTGCGTATTGAGGGCGCAACCTCTGAATCGATTTACCTAAGACTAGAACAGTCCCCCCGGGAAGTCGGGTTCCTTCTCTTCTTTTTACCCGCCCACGGCCCGTTCCCCGGAAGTGCCCCCAACCTCTAAAACCTTACGCGGGGGGATAGCATAGCACAGTACTTCGGGCCTGGAGTGAAGCAGTCTGGTTCTTTAGGGGCGAACGAACAGCTCCTTCATCTCGGAGGGGCAACTCCTTCACTTTTAAATAAAGCGACGCCCCACCGTGCCCACCCAACAAGCTAGGTTGCTTGCAAGACAATTGCAATACAATCCGCAATGCAATCATTCAGAATGAAAGGATTTAACAACTCTGGGTAGACTTCCTGTTTCATAACAGCAATAGCAATAGCTAAATTTCAATAGCTGTAGCTGAGCTACCTAACAAGACCAATCAGATCATTTTCAGTCCATCGCTCATAAAGAACCAATAATCTTTCGGCAGTAAACTAAGCCAAAAAGAATGGCTTTTATCCTAAAGAAGCAAGGCCCTTGCGTGTTAGACGCTACCATTTTCTTGCTTGTGCATGCCAACTTCCAATTAAAATATAATAGAAAAGATAGGTCTTCCGCGAGTGCTCTAGTGATGCGGCCTCGCTAGCTTTCTGATAAATAAGATGAAACTCTATAAAATGAAAGTAATCACACGACTATCTATATAAAAAAGAACTCAACCGCGGGACCAAAAGAAAGATTGATAACTGATGTCAGGTAAGGGATACCGCCACCAGAGAAGCCTGCCGTTGAGCCGGCTTACTCGCCCACCATGTCAGCGCCTTCGGGTTAGTTCTTTATGGAGTGCTTTCTTTCATAACAATTCTCCTTATGGAAGTCCCCCACAAGATCAAGAATGCTTGTTGCCGCGGCTTTCTTGGTTTTTCGCTTGGTTTGGCTGGCTCAGTTGCTATTGCTACGGTTGCTTGCAAGACAATTGCAATAAGCCGCTTAACTGATTTAGTTTAGGAGTGCCGGCTCCAGGATATTGAATATCTGGGACTGAGAGTGCCAGGCTGCGACCCATCTTTGCAAAGCAAGAGCGAGGCCAAGAAGCAGCAAAGCAGCACTCGTACACTAGAAGGATGGGGCATGGTGGATCGCAACCATGCTACAGCGGAACCACCGGGAGATTTGTAAACAACCGTCGCAAGCAACCTGGTTCTGTCATACCCATATCAAAAAGGTAACAAGGTTTTTGAACCCCTCGTAGCGTTAGCTATAGCTACTTTTGGCAAAGAAGCCATCGAGCTGAGAGAGATCCTCTCTGCTCTTCCAACTCGATCTTCGGCGGGATCTAATGCTTTCCCGGTAGAGGTTGCTTGCAATATCGGCTAACTCAAATGAAATAGAGACATACATTCTTCTTCCTAAACCTGAACAGCAAGCAGTTCTTGACGGAAAGATCCAATCTTCTAAATTTCGATTCTTTTTGAGTCACTTTCATGACTTCACACAAACCTAATCACGCAATCGAAGTGTTAGCATTTTGCAAGCTCACGCTTCAGAGGGATTAGCTATCTCAAAGCACGTGCCCTCTCTTACCAAAGCTGTCATCCGAAAGGCTTGTTCTCACTATAAACTACGCAATTAGCTGTTCGAGCCAGCAACACAACAGGAGACAGAGAAAAAAGAAATGGACAAGAAATCCCGTCTTTTGTTTAAAGAATCGAAATTTAGTACGGGCGTCATGTACCTCACCGATGATGCGATGCTATGCGACGACAGAGACATAGAGGCGGGACGTTGCACTATCAAGACTAGGGAGGGAAGAGTGGAAGCTTCAGTTCCTTCCCGAGAACGTAGAGTACCTTGCCCGTCAGAGTATAATGTGTCTCAACAGGCTCGGTTCGGGACTATGTGAAGCAGTTCACAACCGTCGATCTTGGACGTCACCGAGATGGGGGAGAAGGATCGACTCTTCTTCTCATGGACTCAAAAAGTGGGCGGAGCTAGAGTTGCCAATAAGTGAAGGACTGGGCTTCCGCACTCGCTGCAGCCGAGCGCCTCGAAGTTCAGGCATCAGGTTGGACAAAGAAAAGAGAAGTCGAGTGGGCCAAAAAAAAAAAAAAAAAATGGGAATGGATCCGCGCGCGGAGGGACAAGTTTGCTAGTGACCAAGCATCGAGTCAAGCTAGCTAGAAAAGACTAATGCCCAAACAAAGGGTGAAGAAAGGCTAGTCATATTCTTTTCACTGCCCTTATAAACAATCCTAATCAGTCACTTTATAGTACTCTTTATTTCGTGCTTTCCCCGAGTGGGGCACACCAATAGGGCTTCTTATTTTGCTGCAAAGTCCCTTGACACCTTTCTTAGTGAGTACTTAAGTCGTACTCGTAGATCGTAGTTCGATCGAATATAAGATGCACGCTCCTATAATTTCTTTTTCTTCCCCAATTCAGAGTACAAATAGACCAAAGACCAGGCTTGAAGAAGCTGCTTTGATAGAACCAGGGACAATCTATCTATTAACTGGTAAAGGTACCCCCCAATAGGAAACCAATGAGAAAGAATCACCCATAAAAGATGTGGAAGTAGGGATTCCAGCGAAAAAGGGACTAAGTGGAGAAGTAACTAGGAGAATAAAGCAAGAAAGAAAGTAAACCTCACCCCAGGTAATCACAGCTTTCTTCCCCTCAGGTCAAAGAGTAAGAACTCGCTTTCGAGCTAACCTTACATGGAGCTACCTGCCAACAAGCAAGAAGAGTTCTCATTCACGGCTAACTAAGCATTCGTTCGGAGTTGACAAGGGAGAGGGCTTACTTTCCTATATTATGTTATGATGGATAGGCTGGCTGCACTCCCTTTGAGGTAAGAACAGTTCCTTTTGATTCAATTGCAAGAAAACACCCTCTTATGATTATGATACGAACACTAAGCCAAACATTTATATGGATTCCTAAAAAATTAAATAATAGACTATCATGTCATAATATATGACAGAAGCATCACTCTGTCTGTTGGATGCCCTTCTTCACTGCAAACATTTATGTGTTGCCCTTTCTTTAGATTGAAGATCAAACTGACAACCATCATCCTATCTTATTCCTCAAAAACCCGGCCAAAGAGAGAAATTACTTTTTTTTTTAAAAGGGTTTACCCCTCCATAAACACCATTCACAGACCCGTATACTATGCAAAGGCAAAGAGATTATATATATTTATATATATCTAGTGGAGGGGATCATAATCAGGTCAAACGAAGCTCGATAGGCGCCCGTGCATAGCTCAGCGCCTAAGAAAAGTTGCAGTACTTGGCCGAGTTGACTCATCAGTAGTAGTTCTACCAATTTTTTATTTTTGATTCAGTTGAAGAACCACCAGTTTTTTTCACCACTTGCAATCCGAGTAGCAGATCCAAATGCTTAGCTACCAGTAGCATCCGAGCCAGATCTTAACCAATGGATCCAGCTGCTTTCCCGTATTCCCTATTCCGGCATTAGAATGTTCCGACCCGATTTCTCAATTCAACATTGAGCCGGCCCCGCTTTCCTCTCCCGCGGCAAGAGCTCGTTCGCCAAGTCCGAACTCCCACTTTATCGTCGATGACGGCTCTCTTCGATGCTAGCAACCGCGTTTGACCCTTTTCCGCGCTTCTTTCAATTTCCTTACATTCTAGCTGAAGGAGAGACTTTACCTTTACTTAGAGAGGGGCAGCAATACTACTACGCTCTTCCGTGCTCGTAGGTTGACTTCCCTTATGCATCCCGCCGCTTCACTAATGTGAATAGGTTATACAGAAGGGTGGGTTGGTTATATACTCTTATGCGCGTTCCTTCTTCGAACCTTTTGGTATGTATTGCCCCCTAACTATAGATCAGATCCACCAGACGAGAAACTCAATTCCGCACTGCTGCGGAGTCGTCGGACTTATCCACCAAGGGATTCGTGGAATTTCTGTGGATTGCGTTGGAGGAAATCTACCAAAGCTAGGCAGATAGATAGACTCCTTTCCCGCGGGGAGCAAGAAACTAAATCAAATGATTGTTTTTTAATCAGCGCCCCTTTTGGGTATGCAGGTACTAAGAGTCTTCTCACTACCAACCAGCAGACATCGTCTGGCTGGGTCTTGCCGGTATCAACAACAAGAGAAAACAACCAAATGGAAACAGCAACTAACTATGGCTCTTGGCCCAGACAACGCCCTAGGCGTAGGGGAGATCGGAGCAACAGGGAACGCCTAGACGACGTTTTTATTCCTGGGCTGCAGTAAGTAGATCGAGAGGTCGTTCCGCCCCTTGTCCCCGAATATGGGTAATATGTTCTCAAAAAATAAGTTGCTCCAATCTGACCTAGCTGGCGAGCGATCCCAGTTCGCGGCAGAGAACAAGACAGCAAGCGAGCGTACCTTTGTTCGCTTCTTCTCCACCAAGCACGGAAGTTTAAGGATAACTGTAGGTCGGTGGCTGCCTAAGGAAACTCCGATTCGATCCGCCCCCCCGGCTGGGAGGCATCTACCTCATCCCGATCACAAGGAGAGGTTCACCATGATGGGGGTACTTCTTTTTTTTTCCCTTCCGGAGAAATACATAGGGGACCATTCTTTTGTTGCGGCATGCTCCTCAGATTTACGGATTCGCAGGGGGCCTCAGGCCCCACTTAGTTGACTGACAATGACAAAGGCTTGCGAAACTAAGTAGGGCCTTTTGAATTGAATCTTAAGTAGTCTATCAGTGGTGCGAAGCGGCTTTGCCCCTTTTCAGTAGGGGGGCGAAAGGTTAGACCTTAGAAAGTCAGCGAACAGCGGTTCTTCTATGTAGGTATGGCGTTCCCCCCTCTCCTTTCAGTCGAGCTACTTCGTTACCCTCTCCTCTCCTAACGTCGTCGAGCTAAGTGACTTCGTAACCTTTTCGTAGCGTAGTAGAATGAAGGCTACGCACCGACGCTCTCTTATCTATTAAGCGTCTTCGCTAACTCGCTCGCCTACTATACCCTACTATACAATACATTAGTAGGGTAGGCTAGGCTAACTCAGCCGCTTACTTCTAAAAATTTAGGGCTAAGTAGCGCCTTTTCCTTTTTGAATAACCCAGTCTCATTATCTTTCATAAGTCAAGTAGGCGAACCTATAGGTCCTTAGTAGGCGTTGACAAAGAAGAACAGCCGGTTAAAAGACAGCGAATCTTTTTATTTATATTTTATATTAATTATTTAATAAAAAGATATATATAGGCCAGCTTGACAAGCTACCCTTCCTCTTGATCTGAGGTGCGAAGAGAAGCATCTCTTTTTTATGACTTCCACTTATCGATCCCGGCCCGGAAAAGTAACCGACCAGGGCCCTATTGATGAATGAAAGAAAGGGTTTATGAGCCCTAGCCCTGTAAGCCCACACCTGTGTAGAGTGGATCGTTCAACACCTGCGGCACAAACCCATTTTTGACCTATTGGTCCTAGTATCATAGGCGACCGAACGGCCGCCCCCTAATTACTAGACCAACCTGCTATAATAATTCCATAAACACCTAGCGAAGATATGGCAAACAAATAAAGTAGCCCTATGTTCGAATCTGACAATACCATACCATAATCAAAAGGTACAACGGCCCGAGCAACCAGACTTAACATAAATGTAGTCACTGGAGCCATTCTAAAAAGGGAGAAATTAGCACTACTTGGTGAAATAGGTTCTTTTAGAATCAATTTCAAACCATCTGCTAGAGGTTGTAACAATCCGAACGATCCCACTACATCAGGACCCTTTCGACGTTGCACAAAAGCCATTACTTTACGTTCAGCTAGCACTAAAAAGGCTACTCCTAGTAGAAGTGGTAGAATTATTCCAAGTATTTCGGCTGGAACAGCTATGTACGTTTTCGATTTTCTATTCACTCATGATCTGGCCTGGTCGACTCGATCATGATATTTCACTCATGATCTGGCCTGGTCGACCCAATCATGATATTGAAGGATGGGACCTTTTCTCGAAAAACTCCGGATCCAGAGAAGAGTTGAAGATGGTGCAACATCGTTCCCCTCTACGTTCTGTTAAAATGAAAAAACTTGCTAGAGCGAAAGCACTAACGCCAGAGCTTGGGCAAAGTGGGGACTCTGCGTGCCCTGATTGACCAGATCTAAATAGATCTGGTTCAGACATTGAAAGCTCTCGTCGCGAAAAAAAAGATGTTCGGATAACTCTTGGAGATTTACTTCTGCGGGTAGGTTCACGTTCCCATCCGGAGTAGTATCTCTATAGACTCTAAAAATTATTGAGAGTTGTTCCACTATTTTTTCTTTAATAACATTCATGGTTACATCAGTAACCTTTGTTTCTATATTCATACTATCCATTAGATGGAGCATTTGGCCAGCTCTAACGGCTACAAGAATAGCTACAGGCAAAGCCAAACCCATCCTAGATATAAAATCCGTAATCAGGTGATCCATATCCGCTATTATATCGTAGTGTTCTTAAAGAAGACCGCGCCAATTCGTATCCCGAAGATACAAGCAAAGCGCCCGGTCCTCTTCTCATGCATCGAAGCTTTTTCTTTCAAGTCCGCGTGGTCAGGTTTTGCCTGACATAAGGAGTGGGAAATAAGGGAAAAAGCAGAAACTGAACTAACGGAGATTTTATACTCCGTGCTGCATCATGAAATCGTAGAACTTCTTTCTATACGCAACTGGCATACCGTCGAATCTACTCTACTTTACGATACCATCTTTCTTCTCTTATGAAATTACACTTCTCCGCCGACAGAGTGCTTCGTTGATTCAAAAGCTATGTCTTTCCCAGTCTTCGTGCTCTTTGGTGATTCTTTGACTCATCTCTTCCCGTAAGAAAGACACGAAAAAAGGGGTTTTGGTTAAAGAAAGGCCCCTTTTCGTCGGGTTATAAGCCTATGCTGATCAGCAGAGCAGGATGCCACACCTGCTACAAGGCTTACAAGAAAAAAAAGAAATAATGAAGGTAAGCCCGCCGCTGATTCCGCTTTACCTTCATTTCTTCCTTTTTTTTGCAAGTATTGGAATGAAAGCGAGAGCAGCGTATGTCCACGGTGATCAAGGCGGGGCTACTCCTTAAGAAAAAGAGGTTCTCGAAACCTTCGAACTGAAGCTGCTGAAGCCCCTCTGCTTGATCTGATCTTTCTCGAGGAATAGGATATTTAAACCAGACGGGGCAGAGCTCGTACTAATAATAGCTAGAAACCCGAGGGGCATTCTGGAATCTTGGCAGAGTCACCCCGATAAGACAACCTGGAGGGAATTCCTGCCATACAGGAAAGGAAAGACCTGGGACCAGTACTCCCCAACTTGGGAACTCAGCTTATAGCGAAGGGGGGCTTTTTATGCGACACTGCTATGGCGAAGAGTGAACCGATACTCTTTATATTGAGATTTCCCTCGGGTTTCTGCTTAATTACTGGCGTCCGCCTTTATCATCCCTTTCTGTCTTTCCGGGATTGCCTATCGATGACCAACAAACGGAATCCAGAGGAGATTACAAGGCCATCCCATTCAAAAGGAATGGAGGGCGCAGGCAAAGAAAACTACCTTGACGAGCTACCAGTAAAAGGAATGAATCACGCTTGGGTACCTTCCACAAATGGAGGATGAGCAGAAGGAGCTGCAAGCCCTTTTTCTTTATTATTTCGAGCGATGACCTCAATTGATCAATACCGCAAAAGAAAAGGACCAAAGTCCCCTATTTAGTGGCAGCCGGGCGGAACTCGTCGGGACTAAGGGCACGGACTTCGAGCAATCCTTTGTTAGAAAGGGAGAACGGAGGTTTCATTATCGAGAAGCTAATCCGGCTTGTAGTTTGAGGGAGATACCCGGCTGGTGGGGGTCTCTTACCCATAGACTTGACTCTAACAAAGGCAGAAAGGAGGACTTCTTTGATAATAGCAATTTATGATACCGGGAAATGAAAGAGAAAATAAGACCGTCCCATCTTGCGAGATCTCTCTCTGATCCGCGTCCTATTCTCCGCAATTCATCCTTTTAGAACTCTTTAGAAAGAAGGAAGTGAGATGCTTGAAAGTCAATCTTAGGATACACGGAACTGGCAATTGAATCGATCTACTGAGACCTGCTCATCGTCAGATTTCCTTAATCAATGACACCTTCCTTTTCAATGAGTCCTAGCTTCCCCCTGGTCGACGAATCTTGAACCTTGAACTAGGATTGACTACAATCTGAATTCGCTACTCTCACTCAAGCTAGCCCCCTACAGGAGGAGCCTGATCGTAGACCACCCTCCTATCTAGAGGTAGGAGCGTAACTTCTTCGTTTTATACCTAATAAGAGCGTAGGTTTTTATTCCTGCCTTTCTGATGTTCCTTACGAGTGGTAGTTCTTCGACTCTCCTGTGTTAAGCACGTGTAGTAAGTCTTCCCATTTTTTTGTTATCCCTATTTCTTGCAGGTAAGAATGTATTAGGCTAGATAAGAACTAATTAGCTGTTAGCTCTCTTTTCCTGAAGTTTATATCAAGCTAGGATAGAACAGACTGTATTATATCTCTCAAGTCTTCCCCTGTTCCTGTATCTATTGGCATGGCCTTTAATGAATGGCATTAAGCAAATGGAGAGCTCCCATGTGAGTATCCTCGGTCTCACTCTTGTCCGAGTTATCTTGGCTTGACTCACGTTGAGCAGCCAACAATGCGTTTAAGGCGGCCTTCTGAGGACATTGGTAGGTCTTGTGAGATCCACCGCAGAGAATGCATTTTAGGGTTTATGATGATGGTTTGAAGAGGCACCGGTGCTTCGTGAGTGGGAGGAGTCTTTCCGTGAGCTAGGGCTTGAGCTTGCTCCCCCTTCATTCAGCCGGAGCTGGTGAATTCAATGATAGATTCTTTAGCCAAAAGGCGGGTGGCATTTTCCGGAGTAAGCTAAGGTATCTTATTACGTTTATAATGTTCCATCCCCGCTGAAGCAAAGCAAACACGCCCACTTGAACGCTTTGTTAATGAACTTAGTCTAATAGAAAAAACGAAAGAGATTTCTTTCTTCGTTTCCCCCGCAGCTATTCCTCCTTTAGACTCATACAAGCAAGTACAAGATGGTATTGGGAATAGAGGAAGCCAGTAGATGATAGTTAGGTAGTTGCAGAAAGCAATCGGAACTAGGAGGGAACGGGAGGGGCCGACAAGCAAAAGCAATGGCAATCAGCCGCCTAATTACTTTGCGACCACTTAGCGCAATAGTTCATATGTTGATTCATGAGCTAACTAAGGAGGCTGCCTTTATGTTAATATGTATGCCAATAGCATGAAATATAGAACATTGAGCAGCAGTCACTCATTATGTACGCAGTTATTAAACAAAGACTATTAAGACGAGTCGTGTGCGCGGGTGGTCTGATCGGGCAGCATTCTGTTCCACCAGAGAGCGACGAGGTCAGGTCGCCTGGAAAGAGCTGCTTTGTCTCGGTTTTCCATGGATGGACAAAAAGGTGAGGTGAAACGAAAAGTAGGAAATAAAGGAAGGGCAGCTTACGCTTGTCTTCGACCGATGAGGGCAAAAACAAGGTTTTTGATTCCCTTACTTGTGATCCTATCGGAGCTGTTCTGAACGATACCCTTTCTCCTCACTTACCCTATCTAGTCGAGCGTCTACGAAACTCTCCTTTCAGCCTATGTGGTTTTTCTCCAAGACGCTGGAAGCCTTTTTCCTTTTGACGCCCGTGGGAATAACCAATTGATGTGGAGACCTCTAACTACGGTCGAGTACTGCTTCTGTTCCTCTGCCGTTATACTTGGCATCTACAGCTCCTACTCCTTCTACTGCCGCTTCTTACTCTCGCTCCGACTGCTGACAGAACCATCTCTTTAGTCGACAATGCCCTTCCTGAACATCCGGATTGGGATGAATCATTTACTCCTATGGTCTTAATAAGAGGAGGTAGAGTGAAAGATTCGCCAGGTGTGAAATCCCATCGTATTCGAGGAGTCAAGGATTTGCTGGGAATTCCGAAACGAAGTAAGAAGGCTGTCAATCAAATATGGTACGCGGTGCTTGTCAAATAAAAAACTATCCCTTAAAAGTGAGTTCGAAAGGTAAGAGTCTTGTACCTACCTAGTAGAACTCACTTTTAAGAACTAATAATAAGAATTTTCTCAGAAGCGAGAGCGCACCTCGAGAAACAAGTCTCAGGAAGTGAGTTAGTTATAGTATTACAGGAGCTAATAGCTTCAGAGAAATAAGCACAGGAAATACTGGTGGGAATCTCACCTCCAAGCCTTTCATGGGCCCGCGTTGAAATACCCAACAAAAATCCAAAGATCATTGATAGCAGAATGAAGAAACTGAAGATCCCGCTATAAAGATCTCCTCATAATGTAATTAAATTATTAGAAGCATACAAAAAAATGAAAGCGCAGCTAACATTATCCAGGAACAAGGAACAGGTGATGGATTGAGCAGTAATAAAGGTAATGGTTGGAAGCTGATGGATGGCCGAGTAAAGAACCCAGATATTAGAAGGGAGACCGTTACAGTGGTTCAAGGTAGCTAAATTCATGTTTCACGAGGACCAGAAAGAAGAAGGGATATTGGAAAAAGAAGTCATGGATTCAGCAATACAAAGAGGTTCAGCTGTTTCCAAATACGGCTGATCTGGTGATAAAGGCCAAGGGCGTGCTCTTCTATTGAAGGAAGAACAGAAACGAAACAGCTCTCTTTGCGTACTATGGATCTCTTACGTGCGACATTCCTTGCTTTGACGAGCAGCATCCAGTACATTCACCCCGGCTGGGCAGTAGCGCCAAGAAGAACTTCAAGCTAAGAGCGAAGAGAAGGTAATGATTTCGCTCAGTAGAAGGTCACCTACATGGATATTGAGGCTATAAGCCGCAGGTAAGATATAGTTCACAAGTCGAAGGGGAATCTTAGCCCGCCTCACTTGCTTTCTGTACTGCATAAGGGCCATAAGGGCATAAGCGAAGTCAAGGGATTTCCTTCTAACTAGTGGCTGAGAGTAAGCAAGCTACCTTCATTCAACAGATTTGTGGTTGAGTCAATAACATGCTCTGGGTCGGGAATCTTTGCTCTTCTCTTTTGCATTTCCGCTGCCTGCGTTCTTCTTCGTGTCCGTCCGTATCGCAAAGCTGGTCGACGCCAGCTGTAATGGTTGAAAATAGGGGGCCAACCAAGACCCCTACCCTAATCAAGCTTTGTTCGATAAAGCAAACGAGTCGTTCCGACGACCAGATTAACTCTTTTGAATTAGCCGATCTTACAAAATCGATCGGGCGGGGGCGGAGAAAAGAATCGCTGAGAGATAGATTCTACTATTTAGTCAGGACGAATGAGTGGCTGTGCAGCATGCTCCGGAGGAGATTGACCCTTCCCCGAGTCAGTCCAGTCGGAAAGGGAAGGGCCCGCTGTCTAGACTGCATTTCGGGAGTTTGAACACCATCCCATTTCAACCAAAAATACAACCCTGTCAAAGGTATCCAACCTTCCTTCCTTATGAGTGGAAATCCAATCCCGTTTTGTCCTTTTTGCATAAAAATCAAGCTAATATATATATTTTTTTTAAACCCGTTCTTCCGACCTGAAAAGCGCACAGTTTATCCTCCAAAAATGACCTTCTCCAGTCGGGGAACGCATGAGATATTTACCTAAACCAAGTAGGTCCTTGAGCGGATCCCACGTTAGCCCCAAGACGTTGGTCTCTAACTAGAAAAGTAAATGCTTGAGCTTGAGTGAGAAGGGCCTCCTCCCCCCGCAGGTATTTTGCCTGTATGGTGTTTACCGCCCCCGATCCAGAAGGTATGCCACTATCGGCTTCTATACATGTCTGCCTCCCTTGAAAGCTCTTGGTGCTGCGACTATCACCGGTAAGTTGCGTCGGATCAACATCGGGATTAGAATCAACTGCAAAAGAAACTAAGTCAACGCCTATTTGCTCTGGATCTACTGGCCCGGACGCTTGAATCTATTCCACCGCAAACAACCGAATATACTACTGCGGGATCTTCCGCAGCTTCTGTTGTTATTGCTCCCACCTGTCACTACGCCACCTCAGCAGCTGGGACTGGAACTGCTTCCGCATCTGGTACTCCCCAACCTTGTCTATCTATCCTTAGAAATAGGGCGAGTGTCTAAAGACCGGGTTATCTCTCTGAATCAGGTTATTCACTGGGCTGCTAAGCCATCGAGTCTTCTAGGGTTGATCGACCCGTTTCAAGAGGATTCATCCAAGACTCTAGATCTCGTTAATTCTAAGGTAGTTTACTTGCTTACTTGTTAGGGTAAGGAAGATGAGAGGAGGGCAGGCTTTAAGGCATATATAGTTAGTTGACTGGTTATTTGTCTTTCCCATCCCTGCAGCTACTGCAGGTGCCCGGAATTCATGGATTCTCTGGTAGAGGGGAGTCGAGGTGGCATTATTCTATTGTGGGCTGGCTTAAAAGAAGCTCCCAATTGTTGTAGGAGTAGCTACTTGTTTCATGGCTTTAATTTGAGCTCTTCAGATCCTGAATCTCCATAAATGGGTATGACTGATTAAGGTGACCAGCTTTGTGCGGCAACCACAAGTTAAGGTACTCTGGATTTGTTATAGCGCCACCATTTCACAATATACATTGTCCGGGAAAGCGAGTTTTGGGATTTTAGTTTTGTCCTACTGACGCTCTTCTATGAAAGTGGAGGCTTTACTTTAACTGGTCTGTTAAAGTCTCCTTGCTACGGCCTTTTTTATATCCCTAGCTCGGAGGGTTACTCGAACCTTTCGTTTTTGTACTCTGCTCGTTCCTTAGCACAAGCGCTAAGCGATAATAATTCCTTGAAGGTCCAATTAATTAATAGTAATTGGAGGACGGTTAGTGTCTGTTCTGCATGACTCTGGAACGTTATAGCTAAGGAGCGGATTTCAGGGTCCCTTGACTTGCCAAATGGTTTCCGGTATGCCTATACAGTAAGTCTTTACACACATGATAGTGGCAGCCAGGTTATCGACGATTCTACAATAGGCGGCCGCTGGAAAACCCGACTTAGCGAATCACTTCCAGGCTGGCATTAAATCTTTCTCGTGCCAGTGGCTCTTGTGCGCCCCATTTATGCTGGTGGCATACCGTACCGTATTGTGCTGAACACTCACAAAAGCCGTGGCCTTCCGCTATGTTAGACCCTCCCCTAGAAGTACAATGGTTGGCCCCTCCGGAACTGGTAATCTCCGTTTGACTTGAAAGGAGCCTTGTTCAGCAGGTGCGCAGCAAGTATTCTTTCACAAGTTTGGCGCAAGTCGTACCTCCTTAGCTGCTTGTACTAAAAAACTAGGGCGCTATACGGAAGTTCGTGCCTGCTTATCCCGGCCACCTCTTTAGCTCATCTCTTGTCAACGCTAGCACTTAGCCACAGGAAAGCGTCTCAAAGCACGTGTGGCGCGCTATAAATAGACTCACAACGAAGGAATTGCTTGCCAGGGAGAGGGGGTTTACTTGCTCGACCAACGGGAGAGGGAGGGAGTCCCTGTAGGAACACCAATATTGTTGTTATAGGTATAACTAGTGCAATAGGTACTCCAACTGTAAGAAGGTACTCCTACGAGGATAGCATACCACTAACTAAGAAAGACTTGCGGATGCAGAGCACGAACGTCTGTACTTTAAGACAAGAGTGTAATGAATGGTAAAGACTCCAACTTGATAATGGTGTCAAGGGACGGAATGAACTGTATCGTAAGAAAGAGGGACAGAGTCACCTTAGAGTAATGGTTCGATCACCAGGGACTGAACCTAATGATCTGTGGCCCTAGAGCCTGCTTGCCCACTAGTATAGGTCTAGTCTATAATCCCAGGGATAAACCTTTTTACACTCAAGTAATCCAACCGTGGAAAAAAGGATATGCTTGCTTGCTGTAACTGTAGGGGCTTACCTTTACTTTAAGGGAGGAGATGAGTTTACGAATCATAAAAGAGGGAAAAGCTTGGAGTCATACGAATCGGGCTCGGGATCGGGATAATAGGCCTAGGGCTAATAAAGTAACTCGACTAACTAAGTTAGTCTCGGGATTAATTTGTGTAATCCAATCCAGTAAGAAACGAAGTGGCTCGATCAAAGGTTTTGAGATTTCTCTTCTCTTGTTTGTCTCTTAGGTATACCTTTAGCGAAGCGTTCAACAATACCATCGCCATCGGCTGACTCCAATGAAACCATTTCTACAGCAACTCAAAGGAGGAAACGAAGAAGAAAGATCTAATCCCAGGTAATGATTCTACTTCTACTATGGTGCTATTTGCCATTTGTTCTACAACTCATGGTACAAGTATTCCCTAAGTGATGAGTAAGGAGATGGAAGCGAAACTGCTCGAATGAAAGCTCTAGCGAGGAGGGAAGCGAAGCTGCTCGACGACAATGGATCGAAAGAGAGTAAACGAAGTTGGCGAATCAATAGCAATTAGGGTAAATGAAGTGACTCGACTAGTTAGTCTCGGGATTGAATCAACCAAGGGAGGAGATGAGCTAGCGAATCAGGAGCAGAAACCAAGTGAATTACTTTACTTGGATCTGTTTTTAGCTATATTTCAACCTTTTCTCCGATGGCTTTTGACGATTGGATTTCTCGAGTCTACTTTCCATGCTTTGACCATTTCATTTGGCAGAGAAGAAAAGAAGAGATGCGGCTTTTGACGGATGTTCTTAGGTTCAGCAACAGTTGAGGAGCCAACCTGCTCGACAATAATTCCATAAACACCTAGCGGAGACGGTGACAACCTAAATAGGAAGATTACAACTCCGAGACATTCCAATAGAAAAACAAATTCTAGTCATTTATGCGGCTATCAATGGATGATGGAAAAACCAGCTAGCTCGGATGCTCAGAAACATCGTAAGAGAAGTCGTCCTGACAAACGGTTATTTCAGACCTACGTGGAAAGCTTTCGACAGAAAAAGAAAGTGAGACTCGTGCTGCTAGAGGAATTGATCCGAAAGGTGTTACATCACTAAGGTGCGTATAGCTCCTGATCACTGGCACTTAGTACGAACAACTACCTTAGCACTACGTTCTGACTTTCCGATTGGAGTTTTAACACAAGTAGATCGCTACCCAGGGCAGATGCCGGGAAGCAAGGTGGTTAAAAGAGTTCTTGCTCCAATCTCTTCGGCGGATCCAACTAAGGAATGAACTGGCTTATTTGTAGTTTTTGGGGGGGGAATCCCCCTTTTATTTATACTATATGGTTTTTCCATAAATCATTGGTGTAGCACGTAGGTGGATGAACCCTTATAACATGAGATCCGAGGAAACGCAGTTAAATCGACTGAAAGGAGGAGATGAGCATGAACATGCGAATCATAAGTCAGGAGTGAGTCATACGAACTCAGGATCGGTAGAGAGGGAAGTTTATAAAAAACCTAGGGGGAAGAAAATGGGGGTTGCTTACTTTTGCCCTAGGCGAGAAACGGAAAGATCTCAAAAGCCGAGTTCGTCTAGGGCAGAAAACAGGGTTGCTTACTTTTGCCCTATGCTAGAGTCGACTTTTCAAAGTCATTCGAATGATTCCCCAAATCCTAATTCTTGAAAAAATGAGATCCATTATAAGGCCTAATCCGATATAGAAAAAGGCTCCCTTGATTTGCTTGATGTACCCAATGATATCGAGGGCATGAAACTCAATAAAAATCCCGGCTAGACGAAAAGTTTAGCGCGGATTTGGGCAAGAAGCTTGAAAACAGCTATTCCTATAAAGCGAACTCGACTGCCAAGGAAACGAGAGGTATGGGAGTTAACTTGCTCGACCAATGCCAACGGGAGGAGATGAGCTAGCGAATCAGGATCACTAGCTGGCTCGACTGAAAGAAGGAAATGAGCTTGCGAATTTAGAATCGGGAGGAAGGGTTTCTTTTTCTTGTGGGCCCGCTAAGCTTTCGCCCGCATAACCATTCCGACGAGAAAGACTATTAAACAACGAGCTTCGCTGAGCCCTCCCCTCAGTAGGTACTGTATAACTATTACCCAGACCGAGATAGAAATGGACTCCTGGACGAAGGATCTCCTCTTCTGCTGATAGAGCCGGGATTACGTCCTCGCTCTAAGAAGTAGGCAAGTAAACTAGCTAGTGCCTCTTTTATCATAGGCATTTTGGTCAGCAGGCTACTATTTCAGATCAATTCCTGGAGTCATGCCAACAAAGCCAAACGGGTGCCACAACCCCTTCAGTAGTTGATCTTGCCATTGCTATTGATACATATTTAGGCGGAGCAAGCGGAGCAAGGGATGCCTCAAGACGGGTAAACCAATTCTATGGCCAAAGATCTGTATGGAAACCTTGTTTTGAGATTCCCCGTAAGAACCTGAGAAGTAAGAAACTAGCGGTTAGAGAGCCACGTTCCTCTCTCGGAGTTGAGTTACTCCATTCCTCTCTGTATTTGAGCGCATCTCCTCTTTTGAGGGCTTTCGTGAAAAGTTGTTTGTTGGTATGCCGGATAGAAAGGTTCCGGAAAACTGTAACGCCTATGTCTCAGGACAATGAGCTTTAAAAAGACATGTATTCTTAGCGGGGACAACCGCGTAGGCGGCCTTTCTTATAAGTACATCTTTACGTGCGTTTGAGATGTCCGAGCTGTATATTGATCCAACGGATTGGGACGCGAGTGAAGGGGCAAAAATTGCAGTATCAAAAATCATAAGAGAAGCAAGGTCCACTCTTTGTGAAATAAAGGAGAGCAGCCATCCCTTTATGTAAGGCAGTCAAGCCCTATCTAAGTAAAGCTACGGCTCCTTGGTGGGAATGAAAAGGTGGTACCCCTATCACAACAAGGCAAGTTCAGTTGACGGACCACTTTTTCCCGGGGGAGGAATCGTTTTTGTAGTAAAAAAGCTTATGCACGTAGTTCGCTGGAAGCTAAGAGTCTTATAGCCCAAAAACAAACGGGAATAGCGGTTTTTGTAGTTCCTTAAGACCTTATTACTAATCTATTTATAGTCAAGCAAGCCTGGCTAACACACAAAAAAGCACCCGCCGGGCCTCTCTCTTTGTTTCGATGAAAGCCTCAACGCTCGCGTTCTACGGGGAACTCTTTTTACTATTTACCTTTAAAAGCCGGAAGCAAAGGGCGAAAACTCAAAAACGAGTCTAGTAAAGGGTGCTTGTGTTGTGGTTTTGAGTTCCTTGGCTTGTGTTCTAATAGTAACCACAGAAAGAAAGCGGGGAGCATTCTCTATCAAATAATGATGGAGGGGGTTCATGGTCCCTAGTTCCGTTTGCCGTTCCTTAGCACAAGCGCTAAGCGATAATAATACCTGCTTCCCATTCATTCTTTTATAAGGATGCTCTTCGGCTGGTCAGTAGAGTAGTTGGCACACGCTGGTCAATCCAGTACGTACGTCGCTTTCATTCCGCACGGAAAGGCTGTTTAAGTTGCTGTTTACGCGCTTAACTCACTAGGAGAAGAAGTAAGGAAAGATTCCCTCCTTGTCTAAAAGACGAAAAGATGGATGAGCCACTCTCTCCATCCGACTAAGCTTAGCCTTTACCTGGGCACCTTGCCTTCTTTCCTTGCTTTGGTGCTAGCGTATATAAAGTAGTAGACCCCGGCTCCTTTTAGCTTTCTGTGGTATGGCTCTTATAACTCTTAGTAGCTGTTCTCTCCTTCCTCCTTAAGGAATTGGATATAGAACCGTTAGGAGCATTCGTTAACAGAGATGGATTGGCTTCGGTTGACCTTCTTACTATGGGAATGCTTGAAAAAGCTCTTCTTCCAATAAGCTCGTGACCACTCTCAGAGGGGAACAAAAGGAATAAGTGCTCAAAGCTAAGATCAGCTGCTATTGGACTTCTTTCCTTGGCGAGAAGGGTTAGCAGGGAAAGCAGCCTTGTTGATTAAAGTAAAGGACCAGGGGTCTAGCGCTTTTGTTTTGTTTTGTGGGAATACCCGCCTTTTAATATGGATATCAATGACTAAAGTCTCTTCCCGGCTAAGCCCGAAAGAAAAAGAAAGAGAGTTAGATCCGAGAGTGAATTAGAGACATTATCTCACAGATGAAAGAAAAGAGGTCACTTGTTTAAGTCAAGCAATCGTAGAGACCGAGAAGAGTTTGCAGTGAAAATTATCCCTCTACAGGCCTCTTAAAGGCAGAACCAAAGAGAGTAGTGAGGGGAGAGGAGTTCAAACCCGACTCAAGGCCTAGTAGATCTATTCCTGCTACCTTACTTACTTCCCTGGGGGAGGTTGAGTTGAAGAAGCTGTGACAGAACAAGCTGTTACAGAATCAGCAGCTATTGAACCCCGGAAGAAGGACTACTGGTAGTGGTTCGTCTTATCTTATTAGTAGCGGTCAGTGGGAAGAAGACTCGCTCTGGCTTTCAAGCGTGAACCAGGTCTTGGATTCGGCATTGGTTGGGCATGGCATTAGATTAGGAAGGGGCCTAAGCTAAGCCCTGAAATTGGAATGCTTTACTCTTACTCTTTGGGTTTCGGAAGAGAAAAGCACTGTTTAGCTGCTTAGATCCTCTTTGAGATGAAATGCGGAAAAGTCCTAATCAAAGGCGAAAGGCGCCATCCAAGCAAAGTGGGAATACCCAGCAAGATCCGACCAACAATCGAGTTCATACCCGGCTCAAGGCTTTAAAGAAGAAAGCCCAGGCTCAAGGGCCCATCTCTGTCATATTGTCAAGCCAAAGAAGATCATAGAAGGCACCACCAACCAAGGCTTAGTGAGCGGGCAGTCAGTCTACTTACTTAAGTTAAGACCACTGGACAGTGACTCTTTTCCTTTCGCAGTCAGTTCAGTTTAGGCTGAGGCTTATGCCTGTGTGTGATTAGGTAAGCGCACTTTTTTATTAAAGGTCTAATAAAAGAAAGAAATGATAGATTTCCTTTGCCTGTGGTATAGGGCTGGGCTTGCAGCCGAGCTACTTTCTTTCAGAACCTACCTTCGATTCATTTGGCCTGTTTTACTAGTTATAAAAAGGATATGCCCTCAAAGTCCTCTACTCGAGGGAAGGCGGATGGATCCTTGATTTGTATCTACTGATGCCACGAAATTTTATTATTGGCCTTGCGATAGATGGTTCTCTCTCGACTTCCCAAAATACAAGTCTATAACCTTGAGGCAAAGATTCAAATGAATAGAGTAGGTGCTCGCGTTTCTAACCATTCTTATGATGGGCCTTCTCTTGCTCTGCCATCTCGAATCTTAGATGAATAGCCAACTCAATAATCAATAAAAAATATAGTCAAATTCACCAGTTTCGCTCTGGTAGATTAATGTATTTTTTCGATAAGAATGGATTGAAAGAGAATGCGATGAAGCTATTCTTCCACTTTCCTACTAATGAACCCACTAACGAGTCAAAGTAAAGGCTTGAAAGGGTAAAAGGTAAAAGGTATACTAAAAAAACTACGGAAAGAAGAGCCTTAAGAAAAGACGAATAACGTACAACTTGATTAAACATCGTAAGAGAAGTCGATTTTTGCCCCCCGTTGGTACGAAGAGCTATTTCATATTATTAGACGGGGTATCCCCCTCCTCAAGTTATAGTGTAACGTTCTTCAGTTAATCAACTCATCCGATGCATGCCCCTTCCGTATTCAAATCCCAAGCCATCCTTCCTTTTAGTTTTACAAACATACTCCCATCTTACTAAGTGAGGTTTGCTGGCACGATCAGAGTTACCCCAAAGAAACCTCTTATTTATCTTGTCCAATTCATCACAAGTACTCATTGGTAATCTAACAGTCTGCATAGTGTAAAGAGGGAAACAGTAACAGCCTGGATCAAGGTGGCTCTCCCAGGGAGGCTGAAAAGTTGACCCTTCCAAGCTGACAGCTTACTTTGAACTTTATCCACAATAGCACTATAGGTCTGCTTGTTGATTTCTCTTATGGATAAGAGGAACCCCCAAGTATTTACCTAGATCATGGGTAAGAGGAGAACCACAGATAGAGCTAATCTCCCCAGCCAAACCAGAGTCCACATTAGGGGAGCAGTAGATCATTGACTTCTCAAAGCGGCCAGAGGCAAGACAAAATTTATCCAAACAATCCTTCATGATCCTGGTACTAGCATTAGCAAATAGAAGCAAGTCATCAGCAAAGCAAAGATGGGAGACTGTGGAACCAGATTGAGATATGCTAACAGCCTTCCACCTGTTTCTTAGAACAGCATCACTAATCAGATGGGTCAGCTTTTCCAAACAAAGAACAAACAGATACGGAGAAAGGGGGTCCCCTTGTCTCACCCCTTTCTCCATTAACATTAACTTGAAATTGAACCGCAGAAACGCAGCTTATAATAAGCTTAATAGTGGCCTCAGGCAACATGATCTCCCTTAGCACCCCTTCAAGAAAATCCCATCTAACTCTATTATAGGCCTTGGAGAGGTCAATCTTCCAAGCCACAAAACCTTTCTTAGCCTTAGTCCGAATTTATTCAAGAGCTCCTGAGCCAAAGTTATGTTATCAGAAAAAAATCTACCAGGGATAAAGCTGACCGGGCTAACCAGGTGTTTCATTAGAGGTCTTAACCTGCCAACCAAGATTTTAGTGAGAACCTTATAAAAAGTATTACACAGGCTAATCGGTCTCAGCTGCATCATAGTCAAAGGGTTCTCAACTTTAGGAACCAAAGTTATTAGAGTTCTATTGAGGACAGCAGGCACTTCACAGGATCGGAAAATTCCCCGGGAATACATATCAGCAGCACAGACATCCCTGATAAAAGCAAGCAGAGAAACCATCCGGACCAGGAGCTTTGTAAGGGCCAATAGCAAAGAGACTATCCTTAATTTCCTGGTCACTCACACTTCTACCCAGGTCAGCATACAACCTGGGATCTAAAGCTGGGAAAAGATTAGGCAAATCAGAATCCCGCATCACTCCTATCAAACAAATCTTTCAAATACTTCACAGCCACAGCTTTCAACTCCTCCTTATCAGTGATCCATTCACCCACCTCATTGCTCAACCCCACCAGTTTATTCCTTCTTCTTCTAACCGTAGTCATATGAAAGAATTTAGAATTCTTATCCCGCCTCTAGATTTTTGCATCCACAATAACTCTTCTTGATCCATGATTTGGCAGAATTCATCTTGCAGATCCCTCTCAAGATTCACTAAAAAGGGGTTAGCTTTATTACAAAGAGCCCGCTGCACACCATTAAGTCTAGCCAACACTTTTTTCTTTCGTTGCTGCAAGTGCCCAAAGACCTGGGCATTCCAATCCCTGAGCTTACAAGCCAAGAGCTCTAATTTCTCTGAGAAGTTCAGATGATTATAATTCCAGCTGGCAGTCACAACTTGATTTAAATCATGGTGCTTAAGCCACATAGCCTCAAAACGGAAAGGCCAGGAAGTTTGGTTGCCTTTGTCGGCGAATCGAAAAAAGCCCTAATTTTGATGAGCACATTCCACGTTGTTCGGATGAGATAGACTACCAAATGCTATTACCTGGCAAGCTTCCTTATCTGGATGCGATTCCGGGGGGCATTCTTACTTGCTTATGCTTATGAGGGAACCGCTTTCGCTTTCGAATCTTTGGAATCGGTTAGCGCCTGTTGAAAAAGTCTTCGCCCTTTCCTGGAATTGAATTAACCAGCTTGGTTAAGTACTCATATCTATATTCATACTTTGGGTGTAGGATCTACTGACCGGAGGGGGTTTTGTCTAATTCTCTGATCCCGGCTACTATTGTGAAATACCGAATCCATCGTCAGATGGCACACCTCTATAGAGAAATCTTTCTTTCGCAACTTGAAGCTATCTTTCCTAAAGACTCAGAGCGGGCTTGGAGTCGAAATTAAGGTTCATAAAAAGAATACAGCTTACCCGCGCGGTACTACTGGGGTTCTCCCTTCGTCCACGAGCAACGGTAATTTGCTTGAGAGAGCTAAGCGAAGCGGGCGAACAAAGGGCCTTTTTCTTTCGTTTATCCCCTTTACTAAAAAAGTGTTTTCTCTGCAACATGGGAAGATGTTTGCCCGGCAGTTGTAGATCCGGTGGGTGCCTTAGCTAAGTAAATTCCAAGAAGAGATTGATACAAAACTATAATAATAATAGGAGATGCCAATTTTCAAGATTTAATGGCTTTAGCCACCCCCGCTGGTCCAGCTGCCCTTGCAAATCCGTATGAAACAAGTAAGTCAACTCATTCAATGGACGCGTATCCCGCCCTAATGAAGACCAAAGCTTTTTTAGGTAGACAATAAGAAACTTTTTTGGTAAAGAGCCCTTTTGCGTTTCGCCGACAAAGGTAGTTTACTTGCTCGACCATAGGGAAAGGCATATTCTCTGCCAAAGCAGTTTTCTCGTTTCGCCGATAAACGAAGAAAGAACAAAAGAACAATGGTATTCATTTTGAAGTCTTTATAGGAAAGAGCGGATTCTCCTTGTATCCAGTACCTGGAAAGGAATTCTGTATGGCTCAGAGGTGCTTAAGGCTGGTCTGAGATGGAGACTTGGAGATGGTTGCAAGGTGAAATTCTGGACTTATATTTTGGTCTTAAGATTGCTTGGAAACTCAATATTCCTAGACTGATTGTGGAATCAGACTCTTCCCTAGTGGTAAATCTGATCCGAGGTCATTGGGAGGATACTCACCCTCTCCATGGTTTACTTTCTGAGTACAGGAGTCTGTTAAATGGGAATTGGGATTGCAGCCTTAATCATGTATACAGAGAATGTAATTGTGCAGCTGATAGGCTTGCCTATTTGGGTCATGGCTGGAATCT